TACTTGGTATGAAGGAGGACCAGGCACTTATATATTGGCTTGGGTTGAAGAGCTTATTTGAGTATTGAAAATTCTGCAAATTCAGATAAGTACTTAGGAAGAAATGTGTTAAAAATGGTGGTAAATATTTAAGGGGGAGGGGGAGGATATAGGAATGTGCGATATATAATTGATTATGTCCTGCTACCATTGACTGTGATGCTCGTGCCTACCATTATGCTGGTGCTCAAGATGCAGTTAAGTCCAGCTACAATAAATGCTCCGGGTCAGGGCCTCAGACGGCCATAGCTGAGTCCAAGCATCCCCAAAAATTAAAAAATACCAAATGTATGACAGCACAGTTATGTGTGAGCATGGGCTGATTAGCCATTAGTCCATCGAGATGTCTTATTTAAGAGGAACGAGTGGGCGATTTTAGGTGAGATGGCCCTGAAGAAAGAACCAGATGTCTGATAAAATTCATTAATTAGCGACCCCCACGATTAATGGGCCCGGAGCGAGAAGAGGGATCCTTGCCAAGCGGGTTGCTGGTTTCACGCGGCATGGTAATTAAGCTCGTGATCTAATGGGCGGGATACGCATGTTGACAAGAATGGATTTGACTAGAATGTGCCATGTACGATAAGCAGTAACATGTACTATGTACTATTAATAGATAACATGTACTTGCTTATATGCATGGGGATAATAATTTAATGTACTATATACATAATATGTCTTAATTACATTAATATTATGTACGTATCTACATAACGTGGTTAATGTACGATATATTGTATGTATATGCATTTAAATTATATAAATGTTGAGTTCTTGGGTGGGCTTAGTATAAATTGGGTCTTTTGTGGTTGGGTAATATGTATAAGGGCTGTGGAGTGCTATGTCCCTGTTAATTTTTTGAAATTTTGAAAAATTTAATACTAATATGGCTCTTGATGGTTGTGGTACTATATTGATATACGCCAGGGAATAGTTTAAATAGAACTTCAGCTTTGGGTGTTGATAGTGGGGCTATAGTCTCTTCCTTGAGTCTCAGGGAGGTATTTGTTCTCCATCTCTGGTTTACAAGACCAGTATACTTAGTGTACTACAAAGACTTATCTTCATTTTAAGAGGTTATTTTCAATAGTACTGGCAATTGGTATGAGTACTAGGATGAGTGTGAAATATATGATAGATGCTAGTTGTCCGATAATAATATATGGATGTTCGACTGGTTGGCCTCCAATTCATGTGAGTGTAAGTAGGTCTGCTACTAGAATTCAGAATAGGCATTGACTGATTGGTCGGAATATCATGCTTCGTTGTTTAGATATGTGGAGTAGGGGTATTAAGACTAGAATTAGGATTGAGAGAACTAGGGCTAAGACTCCTCCTAATTTATTGGGAATTGATCGAAGAATTGCATATGCGAATAGGAAATATCATTCGGGTTTGATGTGTGGGGGTGTGTTGAGAGGATTTGCTGGTGTATAGTTGTCTGGGTCTCCGAGTAGATCTGGTGCAAATAGGACTAGGAGTATGAGGGTCAGGATTAGTAACAGAACTCCTAAAATGTCTTTAATGGTATAGTAGGGGTGAAATGGAATTTTGTCTATGTCTGATGAGATTCCTGTGGGGTTATTAGACCCAGTTTCGTGGAGAAAAAGTAGGTGGACTATGGCGAGGGCTGCGATAATAAATGGGAGGATAAAGTGGAAAGCAAAGAATCGGGTGAGGGTTGCTTTATCAACTGAGAAGCCTCCTCAGATTCATTCTACTAGGTCTGTGCCGATGTAGGGGATTGCTGAGAGGAGGTTGGTGATGACTGTTGCTCCTCAGAAGGATATTTGTCCTCATGGTAGGACATACCCTATGAATGCTGTGGCTATTGTTGCAAATAGAAGGATTACTCCTACGTTTCATGTTTCTAGAAAGGTATATGATCCGTAGTAGAGGCCCCGTCCTACGTGCATAAATAGGCAAATGAAAAATATTGATGCCCCATTTGCGTGTATGTATCGGATAATTCAGCCGTAGTTGACGTCTCGGCAAATGTGGGTAACGGAGGAGAATGCTGTTGCTGTATCAGCTGTGTAGTGTATTGCTAGAAATAGGCCTGTTAAGATTTGTAGGATTAGACAAATGCCTAGAAGGGAGCCGAAGTTTCATCATGATGAAATGTTTGATGGGGCTGGAAGATCAATGAATGCGTTGTTTACAATTTTTATAAGTGGGTGAGTTTTTCGGATATTGGTCATTAGTGTTCTTGTAGTTGAATGACAACAATGGTTTTTCATATCATTAGTCGTGGTTAGATTCCATGCGAGAATAATGATAATATATATTGTATTTATTTTAAGTATTATCTTTGTAATGGGTTTTGTGGGGTTTTCTTCAAAGCCTTCACCTATTTATGGAGGGCTTGGGTTAATTGTGAGTGGTGGGGTTGGTTGTGGAATCGTGTTAAATTTTGGGGGATCTTTCTTGGGTTTAATAGTCTTTTTAATTTATCTAGGGGGTATGATGGTGGTCTTTGGGTATACTACGGCTATGGCTACTGAGCAGTACCCTGAGATTTGGGTGTCTAATAAGGTTGTTTTAGGGTCTTTTATCACTGGTTTGTTGATAGAGTTTTTAATAGTATACTATGTGTTGAAGGATAAGGAGGTAGAGATTGTATTTAAGTTTAATGGCTTAGGGGATTGAGTAATTTATGATACAGGAGATTCTGGATTTTTTAGTGAGGAGGCCATGGGAATTGCAGCTTTATATAGTTATGGTACTTGACTAGTTATTGTGACTGGTTGATCCTTATTAATTGGTGTTGTGGTAATTATGGAGGTTACTCGTGGAAATTAAGGAGAGTTATGCTGATGAGGATTGTAATCAGGAAAGAGAGGAAATATAATTTAATAAGGCCTTTTTGGCTTGTGATTATGGTAGATATTTTTATTTGGATTAATGAAGTTGTTTTAGGTAGAATATTTTCTAGTCAGATCAAGTCTAGAAGGGAGGATGCTGATTTTTGACTTATTGTTAGATTTATATAAGGAGCTAGGCGATGTATAATTGTGGGGTAGTATCCTAGTATGTTAGAGAATTTGAATATTTTTGAGGCGTAGCTAAATTTTAGGTAGTAGGTTATATTGCTAATTTCTAGTGCTAGAATGAAGCCTAAGATTGTAACTGCTATGGCTATTGCTTTGAGATAATGGGGTATAGTTATTTGGGGGACTGTCATGGGAGGAATGTTGTTAGAGATGATGAACCCTGCAAAAAGACTTCCGATCAGCAGACGCTTGATTGAGTTAATTAGGAAAGGATTATTTTCGTTGATAATGATTAGAGTTGGGAATCGGGGTTGTCCTAGGAGTGCAAAGAAAATAATTCGGGTGCTGTAGATGGCTGTAAAAGAGGTGGCAATTAATGTTAATAAGAGGGCTCAGGCGTTGGTATATGACGTGTTAATGGCTTCGATAATTAGGTCTTTGGAGTAGAATCCAGTAAGAAAAGGTATTCCTGTTAATGCGAGGCTGCCAATAATTAGGGCTGTTGTGGTAAAAGGTATAGTTTTGAAGAGGCCTCCTATTTTTCGGATGTCTTGCTCGTCGTTTAGATTGTGGATAATGGAACCGGAGCATATGAATAGTATGGCTTTAAAGAAAGCATGGGTGCAAATATGAAGAAATGCCAGGTAGGGTTGGTTGATGCCAATAGTTACTATTATGAGTCCTAGTTGGCTGGATGTGGAGAATGCGATAATTTTTTTGATGTCGTTTTGGGTTAGGGCGCATATTGCTGTGAATAGTGTAGTAATAGCCCCTAGGCATAGTATAATAGATTGGGCAAATTTGTTGTTTTCTGTTAGTGGATAGAATCGGATTAATAGAAAGATACCTGCTACGACTATTGTGCTTGAGTGGAGTAGTGCTGATACAGGGGTAGGGCCTTCTATTGCAGAGGGTAGTCATGGGTGTAGGCCAAATTGTGCGGATTTTCCGGCTGCGGCTAGTGCTAGGCCCATTAAAGGTAAGTTGGAGTTGTTTGGATTTAGTATGAAGATTTGTTGGAAGTCCCAGGTGTTTAGGTTAGTTAAGAATCATGCTATTGCTAGAATGAATCCGATGTCACCAATACGGTTATATAAAATTGCCTGTAGGGCTGCTGTGTTTGCATCCGTTCGTCCATATCATCATCCAATAAGTAGGAATGATATGATTCCGACTCCTTCTCAGCCAATGAATAATTGAAACAGGTTGTTTGCGGTTACGAGGATAAGTATTGTAATAAGGAACAAGAGTAGATATTTGAAAAATTGGTTGATATAGGGGTCTGAGTGTATGTATCATATAGAGAATTCTATAATAGATCATGTGACAAATAATGCTACTGGGACAAATACTATTGAGAAATAGTCTATTTTGAAACTGAGTGATAGTTTTAGGGTTTGGATAGTTATTCAGTGTCAGTTTGAAATAACTATTTCTTGTCCTGTATGAATAAATATTATTGTAGGAATTATGCTAATAAGGAAAGCGTAGGAGATAGTTGTTTTTACGTAGAGTGGGTAGTTGGAAGTTTTATAGGCGTCAGAACTTGTTATTGCGATGGGGATAGTTAGTAAAAATAGGGTTATTAATGTAAAAGAAGAAAATATGTTGATTACTTTTATTTGGAGTTGCACCAATTTTTTGGTTCCTAAGACCAACGGATAACTACTATCCTTTAAAAGTTTAAAAAAGCCATGTTGTTAAACATGGAAGCATAGAATTAGCAGTTCTTGCAGTACTTTTTCGGTAAATAAGAAGGTATAAGCTTCTGTTACTAGATCCACAATCTAATGTTTTATTTAAACTATATTCACAGTATAGGGGTCCTAAGATGATTTTGGGGTTTAGGGATAAGAGTAGTAGGGGTAAAATATGTAAGAATATAAGTGCATTTTCTCGTGTAAAGGAGGGGGAGATGTTGTTGATATGGTGAGTACATTTACCTCGTTGAGTTGTAATTAGTATGTAGAGGGAGTATAAGGCGGTAATTACTATATTTAGTCCTATCAGGATAATTGTAATATTAGATCATGAAAAGGATGATATTACTACGAACAGTTCTCCGATTAGGTTGATTGTTGGAGGTAAAGCTAGGTTGGTTAGGCTTGCTAATAGTCATCAGGTTGCTATTAGTGGAAGAAGTATTTGTAGGCCGCGGGCGAGAATTATTGTTCGACTGTGGACTCGTTCATAGTTTGAATTTGCTAGGCAGAATAACATAGAGGATGTGAGGCCATGGGCAATCATTAGGGCTGTGGCTCCTATGTAGCTTCAGGGCGTTTGAATAAGGACAGCTACGATAACAAGTGCTATGTGACTAACGGAAGAATATGCGATGAGTGACTTTAGATCCGTTTGGCGGAGACAGATTGAGCTGGTTATGATTATGCCTCATAGTGACAGCAAGATAAATGGATATGCTATGAGGTCAGTTATTGGGTTTAGGAGTAATGTGATTCGTAGCATGCCGTATCCCCCTAGCTTCAGCAGGATTGCTGCAAGTACTATTGAGCCTGCAATGGGGGCTTCTACGTGTGCTTTGGGGAGTCAGAGGTGAAGACCATACAGTGGTATTTTAACTATAAAGGCTATCATACATGCTAGTCATATGAAAATATTAGACCAGGAGTTAGGTATTGGTTGTACTCAGTACTGGAGAATTAGGAAATTTAAGGATCCTATTGTGTTTTGAATATAAACTAATGCTACTAGGAGGGGTAGAGAGCCTGCTAGTGTATAAAATAGGAAATAAAGGCCAGCGTTTAGGCGTTCTGTTTGATTCCCTCATCGGGTGATGATGATGAGTGTTGGAATTAGTGTTGCTTCAAATAAGATATAAAAGAAAATTAATTCTGTAGCAGTGAATGTTATGATTAGAAACAGTTGCAGTAAAATTAGTATAGTAATGAATAGTTTTTTTCGGGTTAGGTTTTCTTTGGACAGGTGATTTTGGCTAGCTATTAATATAAGGGGTAGAAGTCATATAGTTAGAATTAGCAATGGTGTGGATAGGGAGTCAGAGAAGAAAATTAATGAGAAGTTAAGACTATTGTCGCTGAATTGGTTTATGAGAAGCAGGCTTGTGAGGCTAATCAGCAGGCTGTATGTTGTGGAATTAATTCAAATTATGCTATTTTTTGATAATCAGGTCAAGGGAATAAGTATTATTGTAGGAATAATATATTTTAACATTGTAGTAGGTTAAGATTTTGTACGTAATCAGTCCCATATGTATTTGATACTATGACCAGTAGTGATAGACCTAATGCTGCTTCACAGGCTGCAAATACTAGTAGAATAATAGGTATTATGCTAGCCAGGGTGAAGTGTGAATTTAGAATCATTAAAGTAGCTATGATGAAGAGGGATAATATTATTCCTTCTAGGCATAGGAGGGATGATATTAAATGAGATCGGTATATTAATAATCCTGTGAGAGACACTATAAATGCTATTATAATATTTATATATACAAGAGACATTTGGTAATTATGAGTTTAATCATAATCTAATGAGTCGAAATCATTTATTTTAGTTAAACTAAGTACCATATTCAGTTCATTCGAGTCCCTTTTGGGTTCATTCATAAGCTAGGCTTACAGCTAGTAAAAGGATTAAGAAGAGGGCTATAGTAAGTATTGTATTTAAATTTGTTGTTTGTGAGGCTCATGGTAGTGGCAGGAGTAGTGCAATTTCTAGATCAAATAGGAGAAATGTAATAGCTACTAGGAAAAATTTTATGGAAAAGGGAAGGCGGGCAGACCCTATAGGGTCAAATCCGCATTCGTATGGGCTTGTTTTTTCTGAGTATACGTTCAGTTGAGGAAGTCAGAATGCGATGGTAACAAGTAATGTGGCTAGCGTGACATTAGTCAGGAGTGCTAATATTAGGTTTATTATTCTTTTTCGGGTTTGACCGAAGCTAACTGATTGGAAGTCAGTTGTACTAATTAATACTAAAAGAATATGAGCCTCATCAATAGATAGAAACGTAAAGGAAAAGTCATACAACGTCTACGAAATGTCAGTATCAGGCAGCGGCTTCAAAGCCAAAATGGTGACTAGAGGTGAAGTGGAATTTTAGCTGGCGAAAAAAGCAGACGATTAAGAAAGTAGACCCAATGATGACATGAAGGCCGTGGAAGCCTGTTGCTACGAAGAAAGTTGAACCATAAACGCCGTCTGAGATGGTAAAGGGTGCTTCATAATATTCTGAGGCTTGGAGCAGTGTAAAGTATACGCCTAGTGCAATGGTAATAAATAAGGCTTGAAGTATAGGATAACGATTGCCTTCTATAAGGCTGTGATGGGCTCAAGTGATGGAGACTCCTGAGGCTAGAAGGACAGAAGTGTTAAGTAGTGGAACTTCTAAAGGGTTGAGTGGATGAATACCTGTCGGAGGTCAGCATCCGCCTAGTTCAGGGGTAGGGGCGAGGCTTGAGTGATAAAATGCTCAGAAGAATCCGGTGAAGAATAAGACTTCAGAGATGATAAAAAGAATTATTCCGTAGCGTAAGCCTTTTTGGACAGTTGGAGTATGGTGGCCTTGGAAAGTACTTTCTCGGATTACGTCTCGTCATCATTGATATATGGTAAGTGTGTTTGTTGTTAAACCAATTATAAGTAAGATTGTTGAATTAAAATGGAATCATATAGCCAGGCCAGATGTTATTAGTAGGGCAGATAGTGCTCCTGTAAGGGGCCATGGACTTGGGTTCACTATATGGTAGGCATGGGTTTGGTGTGTCATTATGTGTTGTCATGTAAGTATAGGCTAACTAAGAGAGTAAATACGTAGGCTTGAATCATAGCTACTGCAAATTCGAGAACTGTTAGTAAAATTAAAATAATAAATGTAATTAGGGCCGTTGTAGTACTGATGCTTATGAGTGCAAGGGTAGCTCCCCCAATTAAATGAATTAATAAATGCCCTGCTGTAATATTGGCTGTCAGTCGTACGGCGAGGGCTACTGGTTGAATAAATAGGCTAATAGTTTCAATAATTACTAGTATGGGAATTAAGGGGGTTGGTGTTCCCTGTGGTAAGAAGTGGGCAAGTGACGCTTTGGTTTTGTTGCGGAAGCCTGTAATTACAGTTCCTGCTCATAGGGGGATGGCCATGCCTAAGTTCATTGATAGTTGTGTGGTTGGTGTAAAAGAGTGGGGTAATAGACCTAGAAGATTTGTAGACCCAATAAATATGATCAGGGATATTAGTATTAATGCTCATGTTTGTCCTTTGGGGTTGTGGATGCTTATTATTTGTTTTGATGTGAGTTGGAGAATTCATTGTTGGAGAGAGATAAGGCGGTTGTTTACTAGTCGGTTTGATGTTGGGAATAATAGGCTGGGAAATAAGACAATGAGTGTGACGAGGGGAAGACCTAGTACTATAGGGGTAATGAAAGAGGCAAATAGATTTTCGTTCATTTTGTTTCTCAAGGATTACTATGTTTTATTATTTTTGTTGATGCCGGCTCTGGGTTATGGTGGAAGCTGTGTTTTGAAATTTTTAGTTGGAAAATAATGAAAAGGACTAGAAATATTGATAAAATTATTGTAAGTCATGTTGATGTATCTAGTTGTGGCATATCATCAAGGAGGGTGTTATACCCTCAGTCTTTAACTTAAAAGGTTAATGCTAAATTAGCTTCTTGATGATTTTACAGTATTGATGCGGATCATTTTTCGAAATACTTCAGTGGAACTAATTCAAGGACAATTGGTATGAAACTGTGATTTGACCCGCAGATTTCTGAACATTGGCCGTAGTATAATCCTGGTCGAGTTGACATAAGAGTCGTTTGATTCAGGCGACCTGGGATTGCGTCTGTTTTTAGTCCTAGGGAAGGCACGGCTCATGAGTGCAGTACGTCTTCGGAGGAAATTAGTATTCGGATTGTTATTTCTATTGGCAGTACAACCCGATTGTCTACTTCTAGCAGTCGTAGTTCTCCTGGTTTTAATTCTGATGTTGGGATTATATAGGAGTCGAAGCTTAAATCTTCATAGTCTGTGTACTCATAGCTTCAGTATCACTGATGTCCTATAGTTTTTACTGTGAGAGACGGATTGTTAATCTCATCTATCATATATAGAATACGCAGAGATGGGAGGGCAATAAGAATGAGAATGATGGCTGGTAAGATAGTTCAGACTGTTTCTACCTCTTGTGCATCTATTGTACTAGTATGTGTTAGCTTAGTTGTGAGTATTAGTGAAATGATATAAAGTACTAATGAGCTAATTAAGAAAACGATTATTAATGTGTGATCGTGGAAATGTAATAACTCCTCCATAATGGGTGATGTTGCGTCTTGAAATCCTAGTTGTATGGGATATGCCATGTAAGATGTACGGGGCTTTCACCTGTAATTTAGCCTTGACAAGGTTATGTAATGTTTTACTAACATCTTATAAAGTTGAGAAAGACATAGTGGTTATGGTGTTGGCTTGAAACTAATGTTAGAGGGTTCGATTCCTTCCTTTCTTACTTATTTTAGGTTAATGTATGTGGGTTCTTCAAATGTATGGTAGGGTGGAGGGCATCCGTTTAGTCACTCTAAATTTGTTGTGGTGTAGTCTACAGTTAGGACCTCTCGTTTGGATGCAAATGCTTCTCAAATAATAAAAATTATTAGTATTACTGCTGTTAGTGAAATGAATGAGCCTATTGATGAGATAGTATTTCATGTTGTGTATGCGTCTGGGTAATCAGAGTATCGTCGTGGTATGCCGGATAGTCCTAGGAAATGCTGTGGGAAGAAGGTCATATTTACACCTACAAATATGATTGCGAAGTGAATTTTGGCTCATGTATCATTTAGAGTATAACCTGAGAATAATGGGAATCAATGCACAAATCCGCCCATAATAGCAAATACAGCTCCTATTGATAGTACATAATGGAAATGTGCAACTACATAGTATGTGTCATGAAGAACAATGTCAAGAGAAGAGTTGGCTAAAACAATCCCAGTTAAGCCTCCGACTGTAAAAAGGAAAATAAAGCCTAGTGCTCACATTATGGCAGGAGATCATTTAATATTGCCTCCGTGGAGTGTGGCTAGTCAACTGAAGACTTTTACTCCAGTTGGGATTGCAATAATCATGGTAGCTGATGTAAAGTATGCTCGTGTATCGACGTCTATTCCTACTGTGAATATATGATGAGCCCATACAATGAACCCTAGAAATCCAATAGATATTATGGCCCATACTATTCCTATATATCCGAATGGTTCTTTTTTTCCTGAGTAATAGGTAACAATGTGGGAGATTATCCCGAATCCGGGTAAAATGAGAATATATACTTCAGGGTGGCCGAAAAATCAGAATAGGTGTTGGTATAGAATGGGGTCTCCTCCTCCTGCAGGATCGAAGAAGGTTGTATTCAGGTTTCGGTCTGTTAGGAGTATTGTAATGCCGGCAGCTAGTACGGGAAGTGAAAGGAGTAGTAGTACGGCAGTAATTAAGACAGATCATACGAACAGGGGGGTTTGATACTGTGATATTGCAGGGGGTTTTATGTTAATAATAGTTGTAATAAAGTTGATGGCTCCTAAAATTGAGGAAACACCTGCCAGGTGGAGAGAGAAGATGGTCAGGTCTACTGAGGCTCCTGCATGGGCTAGGTTACCTGCTAGAGGGGGGTATACAGTTCAACCTGTTCCTGCTCCTGCTTCAACTATAGAAGATGCTAGGAGTAGTAGGAAAGACGGGGGAAGGAGTCAAAAGCTCATATTGTTTATTCGAGGAAATGCTATGTCGGGGGCGCCAATTATTAGGGGAACTAGTCAGTTACCAAACCCTCCAATTATAATTGGCATAACTATAAAGAAAATTATTACGAATGCATGTGCAGTTACGATCACATTGTAGATCTGGTCGTCTCCAAGCAAGGTTCCGGGTTGGCCTAGTTCAGCACGAATTAGCAGGCTTAAGGCGGTTCCCACTATACCGGCTCAGGCACCAAATAGAAGATATAGGGTTCCGATGTCTTTGTGATTGGTTGAAAATAGTCAGCGATTGATGAACATAGGTAAAATGGCTGAGTAAAGCATTAGACTGTAAATCTAAGAACAGGGGTTAATTCCTCTTTTTGCCAGGTCCTGTGGTGTATTAAACACGTTGAATTGCAAATTCAAAGAAGCAGCTTCAACTCTGCCGGGGCTTCTCCCGCCTTTTTTTTCTCGCGGCGGGAGAAGTAGATTGAAGCCAGTACGTTAGGGTTTTTAGCTGTTAACTAAAGTTTCGTGGGGGCGGAGCCCACCAGTCTAGTGAGGACTTAGCTTAATTAAAGTGGTTGATTTGCATTCAATTGATGTAAGATATAATCTTGCAGTTCTTATCAGGAATTAAGTAAATTATACTTGCTTAGGGCTTTGAAGGCTCTTGGTCTGTGTAACCTAAATTCCTATTCCAGAATTGATAGAATTGGTGTGAGTGGTAAAATTATGGTGGATAATACAACTATAGTTGGTAGGAGGGTTATTTGTTTTGTAGAAGAGAATTGTCATTTTATTTTTATGTTATTTATGGAGGGAAACATTGTGAGTGTGGTTGAGTATGTAAGTCGTATGTAGAAGTACAGGTTTAATAGTGCTATTATTGCTATGAGAGTCGGTAAGATGACGCTGTCATTTTTTGTCAGTTCTTGAATGATTATTCATTTTGGTATAAACCCTGATAATGGAGGCAGCCCTCCTATTGATAGAAGGGTGACAAGGATAAGGACTGTTGTGATGGGTGTGTTGTTTCATGTGTTTGATAGTGATAGGGTGGTTGTAGTTGAGTTAGTTATAAATAATATGAATATAGTGGAGGTTATGATTATGTAAATAATTAGGTTTAGGAGTGTTGTGGAGGGATTATAAAGTAATACTGCTGTTATTCAGCCTATATGGGCGATCGAGGAGTAGGCTATAATTTTTCGTAATTGGGTTTGGTTTAGTCCTCCTCAACCTCCAATTATGATTGATAAAATTGATAGAGTCAAGATCAGGTTTAGGTTAATGGATGGGGAAATTTGGTATAATACGGACATTGGAGCTAGTTTTTGCCATGTGAGGAGGATTAGGCCAGGAAATAGAGGGATGCCTTGTGTTACTTCTGGGACTCAGAAGTGGAATGGGGCTATTCCTAGTTTTATAGCAAGGGCTATTGTTATTAGCATGGAGGCTATTGAGTTAAATAGTTTAGTTACAGTTCATTGGCCTGAAAATAGCAGGTTAATAATGATAGCTATTATTAGTAGTATTGAGGCTGTTGATTGGGTAAGGAAATATTTAGTTGATGCTTCTGTAGCTCGTGGACTATGTTTATTTATTATAATAGGGATAATGGAGAGTATATTTATTTCAAATCCGATCCAGATAAGGAGCCAGTGGGAACTAATTATGACGATAGTAGTTCCAAGTAAGACGGTCGTTAAAATAATAATGAAAATAATTGGATTTATTAGTACGGGAAGGGTGTAAACCAACATTTTCGGGGTATGGGCCCGATAGCTTAATTAGCTGACCTTACTGTTAGAATTTGGTGTAATTGGGAGCACGAAGAGTTTTGGGTTCTTAGGAGTAGGTTCAATTCCTATAGTTCTAGAAATAAGAGGATTCAAACCTCTATTATTTACTCTATCAAAGTAACTCTTTTGTCAGACATATTTCTTATGTTTGTGGGGGGATGCTTGATAGGAGGATAGGTAATGATACATGTCATATGCATAGTGCTAGTGTTAGGGGTAGAAAGCTTTTTCATAGTAGGTGTATTAGTTGGTCATAGCGAAATCGAGGGTAGGATGCTCGGATTCATAAAAAGGTGATTGTCAGTAATAGCGATTTAATAGTGAAGTTAATTGTGTAGAGTTCGGGGATGTATGGGCTGTGGAATGCCCCAAGAAATAGGGTTGTTGTAAAAATGTTTATTATAATAATATTTGCATATTCTGCTATAAAGAATAGGGCAAATGGTCCTGCTGCATATTCTACATTGAAGCCTGATACTAATTCTGATTCTCCTTCAGTTAAGTCAAATGGTGCTCGGTTAGTTTCTGCTAGTGTTGAGATAAATCATATTATTGCTAGTGGTCATGCGGGAAAGATTAGTCATACTTGTTCTTGTGTAATAATTAATGTGGATAGAGTGAAGGATCCATTTATTAGGAGGACTGATAGAAGAATAATAGCTAGTGTTACTTCATAGGAGATTGTCTGTGCTACTGCTCGTAGGGCTCCAATGAGTGCATATTTTGAATTGGATGCTCACCCTGATCAGAGAATTGAATATACGGCTAGGCTTGATATAGCTAGTATGAATAGGACTCCTAGGTTTATGTTAATGAGTGGGTGAGGCATGGGTAGGGGAATTCATATGGTTAGGGCTAGGCTTAGGGCTAGGATGGGGGCGAGAATAAATATTGAGATTGAGGATGTGGCGGGTCGTAGTGGTTCTTTAATAAAAAGTTTAATTGCATCTGCGATGGGTTGTAATAAACCATATGGGCCTACAACATTTGGGCCTTTTCGAAATTGTATATATCCTAATACTTTTCGTTCTACTAGTGTGAGAAATGCTACGGCTAGTAGGATAGGAATAATTAATGTTAAGATGTTAATTATAAACATTTTGTTAAGGAGAGGATTTGAATCTCTGAGTATAAAGGTTTAAGTTTTACGCAATTACCGGGCTCTGCCACCTTAACTAGGCCCTTTTCTAGGGCGGGTTTTGTATGTAATATAAATTGAGATGAAATCATGAATTAGTTTAAGGCGCGTTTTTGAAGTTGGCCTTATTTCTCTTGTCCTTTCGTACTGGGAGAAATACGTAATAGATAGAAACCGACCTGGATTGCTCCGGTCTGAACTCAGATCACGTAGGACTTTAATCGTTGAACAAACGAACCTTTGATAGCGGTTGCACCATCGGGGTGTCCTGATCCAACATCGAGGTCGTAAACCCTATTGTCGATATGGACTCTTGAATAGGATTGCGCTGTTATCCCTAGGGTAACTTATTCCGTTGATCAATTTTTGGATCAATAAGCGATAGTTTGGTTTGACTTGTGTGTCTTATCTTTAAAATCGCTCGGAGGATTTTTTGTTCTCCGAGGTCACCCCAACCGAAACTGCTAATTCATGAAGGATGTGATTATCCCTTGGCGGTTGAACTTATTCTCTTTGAATTAGTTAGTTGAAGCTCCATAGGGTCTTCTCGTCTTATTTGGCTATCCCCGCCTCTTCACGGGGAGGTCAATTTCACTGATTAGAAGTAAGAGACAGTGGAACCCTCGTGTGGCCATTCATACAAGTCCTTATTTAAAGAACAAATGATTATGCTACCTTTGCACGGTCAGAATACCGCGGCCGTTTAACGTCTGTCACTGGGCAGGCAGTGCCTCCAATACTAGGAATGCTGGAGGTGATGTTTTTGGTAAACAGGCGGGGTTCGTGTTTGCCGAGTTCCTTTTACTTCTTTTAATCTTCCTTGAGTGCACTCCTGTGTTGGATTAACAGTGTTTCTTGTAAATTGTTTATTTTTGGGTTATTTTTACTTACTGTTAACAGTCAGGATACTATCAGGCACTGACTTAAACTTGTGCGGGGAGAAAATATTTCTTGTTACTCATATTAACATTATCACTTCTATTTTATAATAGAATAGTCCAGTAATGGGTCTAGGAGTTAGTTATTTGTTACTGGGATTAAGTGTTTTTTTACTGTTGAGCTTTAACGCTTTCTTAATTGATGGCTGCTCTTAGGCCTACTATGGTTTTATTGTATCTTACTCTCTAGGTAAGGTTGTATCCATTTCTAAAAAGCTGTACCTTTTTAGACTAACTTTTAAAAATACAGTAGATTTGTGTATATTTTTGGTATTTTTAAAGCTGAACTAAGATTCATTTTCTGGACAACCAGCTATCACCAGGCTCGTTAGGCGTTTCACCTCTACTTATAAATCTTCTCACTATTTTGCCACATAGATGAGTTCGTTCTTAATATACTGTTCATAAGTAGCTCGTCTGGTTTCGGGTTACTTAGCTAAAATTCATTTTGTTAAGTTTCTACTAGTTAACTCATTATGCAAAAGGTACAAGTAGTAATCTTTGCTTTTTTGTACTTTAGTCTTTTCTTTCATCATTCCCTTGCGGTACTTTCTCTATAGCGCCATATTTAGAATTTCTATCTCCTATACTTTAATTTGAGAATAAATGTTTTATTTTATTTTGTTTTGATAATTGAGTTTATATTAAACATTTGGGCTAGGTATAGTTCAAGACATTCATAGTGTATGAAATCTTCTAGGTGTAAACTAGATGCTTTATTTAAGCTATGTCTTGATTTGTCCAAGCACACTTTCCAGTATGCTTACCTTGTTACGACTTGTCTCCTCTCATGTAGTTAGTGCGTATAAGTGTATTTGGATGCATTTTAGTTACTTGAGGAGGGTGACGGGCGGTGTGTGCGTGCTTCATGGCCTAATTCAACTAAGCACTCTATTCTTAGTTTACTACTAAATCCTCCTTTAGTTATTAGTTTCATAATAACTTTCGTATTTGGTTTTCTTTAGATAGAAAATGTAGCCCATTTCTTCCCAACCCATAGGTTACACCTTGACCTAACGTTTTAATGTGTTATTATTGTGCTTACTTTTATTCCTTTTTAGGGTTTGCTGAAGATGGCGGTATATAGACTGTATTAGCAAGGATTGGTGAGGTTTATCGGGGTTTATCGATTATAGAACAGGCTCCTCTAGAGGGGTATAAAGCACCGCCAAGTCCTTTGAGTTTTAGGCTATTGCCGGTAGTACTCTGGCGAATGATTTTGTTCATGGAATCATTTGTGTTTAGGGCTAAGCATAGTGGGGTATCTAATCCCAGTTTGGGCCTTAGCTATAGTGTGTCAGCTATTTTAGGGTTACTTTCGTCATTTATTTTTATTGAAATTATAGCTTTTTACAGTTTAATTAAAGTTTAACTCTATTTAGTGCAATGCTTAAACACTTTTTACGCCGTACTCTTGTTAACTTGGGTTAATCGTATGACCGCGGTGGCTGGCACGAAATTTACCAACCCTAATTAATATAACTTAGTCAAACTTTCGTTTATGGCTTAATTTTTGTCACTGCTGTCTCCCGTGGGGGTGTGGTTAAGCAAGGTGTCATGAGCTACAAGTGTGTGCTTGATACCCGCTCCTTTTAGTCTTGTAGACTTAAAGGGCATTTTCACCGGGGCGCAGATGCTTGCATGTGTAGGTCTATTAAAAGCTAACAGGAAGGCTGGGACCAAACCTATATGTTTATGGAGTTAATATACTCATCTAGGCATTTTCAGTGCCTTGCTTTGGTCTTAAGCTACATTAAC